CTAAGTTTCAGTACAAGTAATGATATATATTGTTAATTATTCAAATTAAATTTTAAATGGGGATTCCTTGCTCAAAGATGTTCGTTTGTACGTGTATCATATATATAACACACGAGGCTTGTGATAAGAAAAAAATTTCCGCTCAGATCCGTTTGTGAAAGAGTAGAATGAATGAGAAACATAACGAATTTTGAATCGCTAACAAAATGATAAAAGATAAATAATTAGGGAGTCAACCGTTTCGTTTTGGGGATAGAGGGACTTGAACCCTCACGATTTCTAAAGTCGACGGATTTTCCTCTTACTATAAATTTCATTGTTGTCGATATTGACATGTATAATGGGACTCTATCTTTATTCTCGTCCGATTAATCAATTCTTAAAAAGATCTATCAGACTATGATGGAGTGAATGATTTGATCAATGAATATTCGATTCTTTTTTCAATTTTTAATCGATTCACAACAATTCTTTCGTTTTTCATATAAATATAAAAAAATACAGATTCGAGCCGTCATTAATCATTTGGAGATAGTATTGCAGTACTATACGTATGCATATAGGTTTATCCTTCATCCTTTCGGAAGTTTCGATGTAAGGATTCCTTTACTAACACAATGCAGCCAACTCCATTTGTTAGAACAGCTTCCATTGAGTCTCTGCACCTATCCTTTTTTATTCTCGGTTTATGAAACCCTTGTTTGTTTTAATAAAACAGGATTTGGCTCAGGATCGCCCATTTTTAATTCCAGGGTTTCTCTGAATTTGAAAGTTCTCACTTGGTAGGTTTCCATACCAAGGCTCAATCCAATTAAGTCCGTAGCGTCTACCAATTTCGCCATATCCCCTTTTTTGTTTTGTGATGTGATTAGGATCACATTATGATGCCGTCACCCTTTTTTCTTTCATTTATATTATGCTGGAACCGTTGAATTCATTAGATACCGGTTCCTATATTGAAAAGTGTTTTCTACTATTTGATTTCTTGTCTATTTTCTTTGATCTCTATCGGAGACCAGTATTTGGTCCAATCAGAAATGATTCTATCATTTCTATATCACATTTCTATATCAGAAATTCAATATAGATATATACCGCATAACATATATATTATACTATATATAATATATTTATTATACTTAGATATGCCCCTATTTCTATACGTGCAATTTTGAATACTTGAACGGTCGATTCTTTTTTTTTTTTTTTCATCTTAGCTTTCGCCTTTTCGAATGAAACCAGAGGAGTGTTTCATTATGATCTGAATTACACTTTTATCTTTCATTTTATTCTTATCCTTTTCTTAGGGCAGACCCTTTATAACATAACAAAAAAAAGGAAAATTTGAGTATTATTAATTTTAAATTTAATTACTAGCCATAACTAATAAAATGGCTATAAACAATCATTCCGTTAATTTATAATTAGAAGATAATTCTAAATAAAATATATAAAAAAATGAAAATATATTTCATATATAATATATATGAAATATAATAAAATATCAAAAAAACATAGTACTATAGAATAGTAAAAAAAAAATCTTACTATTTAATTAAGCTAATTAAGATATTAATTATCGATAAACATATATTTGAGAAATAGATCGAAATTTAATATTCAAATATCCAATATTTTTGGAAATATTCTTTATATATATATATTTTATATATATATATATTTTATATATTTATTTTTATATAAATAATATTTCTTATGAAATAGCTAAGAATGAACAATTAATATCTCAGTAGTTTACTAAATTAGTATATGTGTACAATTTATGTTATGCGAGCCCGCTTAGCTCAGAGGTTAGAGCATCGCATTTGTAATGCGATGGTCATCGGTTCGATTCCGATAGCCGGCTTTTCTCCATTTGTTTGATTTTTTACATAATTTAATTGATAATGTGAAATCAAAGTGAAAAACTTCTTTCCCTTTTCCCAAGGGTCACTGATCTATTTCTATTATTTCGTAGGAACTTCCAATTATGAATAAAAATTGGATTGGAGGAGTTCGGTCTCTGTAGAACAAATCAATTAAGATAAGAAAAGAACCCTAAATTTTTATTATTTTAAATTCTTTTTATTTATATAATACAATTATTTATATACAATAAGGTACGGATATTGATACAATTCCTCTAATTATTTATTCTTTGTAATACTTCAGTAAATTTCGCTTAATTTATCATATTTTAGTTTAGTTTTAATTTTGTTTTATGAAATTTCATAAAAAATAAGGAGTCTTTATGTCGCGTTACAGAGGACCTCGTTTCAAAAAAATCCGTCGTCTGGGGGCTTTACCGGGGCTAACTAGTAAAAAGCCTAGAGCCGGAAGCGATCTTAGAAACCAATCGCGCCCCGGCAAAAAATCTCAATATCGTATTCGTTTAGAAGAAAAACAAAAATTGCGCTTTCATTATGGTCTTACAGAACAACAATTACTTAAATACGTTCGGATCGCCGGAAAAGCCAAAGGGTCAACAGGTCAGGTTTTACTACAATTACTTGAAATGCGTTTAGATAACATCCTTTTTCGATTAGGTATGGCTTCGACTATTCCTCAAGCCCGCCAATTAGTTAACCACAGACATATTTTAGTTAATGGTCGTATAGTAGATATACCAAGTTATCGCTGCAAACCCCGAGATATTATTACAGTGAGGGATGAGCAAAAATCCAGGGCTCTGATTCAAAATTATCTTGATTCACCCCCCCGTGAGGAATTACCAAAACATTTGACTCTTCACCCATTCCAATATGAGGGATTAGTCAATCAAATAATAGATAGTAAATGGGTCGGTTTGAAAATAAACGAATTGCTAGTTGTAGAATATTACTCTCGTCAGACTTAACCATAACTAAAATAACAAGGGTTCGGGCAATTTTGCCCCCTTCATTTTGGCTTAAGTAAAGGGACCCGGGGTAAGTAAGGTAAGGGATTTCATCTGGGGATTTTTCTCTTATTCATGTATCATAGATCGGTAGGGTATTTTCATTCCTTGTCGATTTTGTCCAGTATTTTTCGTACCACAGAAATTCGGGGTAGGAATAGATAATCTATATCAAAGAAGGGTTTAACTGTTGGAGTATCCATTCTTATTTGATGCATTGCAGTCAGTAACATTGGTGAATTAGTTGACGAGTACGGAAAGAGAGGGATTCGAACCCTCGGTAAACAAAAGTCTACATAGCAGTTCCAATGCTACGCCTTGAACCACTCGGCCATCTCTCCTACATAATGATTATGGCCCAAAAACCGAGTGAATAGTGAGTCATTCATATTATTTTGGATAGGTATTATGTACATTCAATTTTAACTCTAAAAATAGAAAACTTTTCATCAAAGAAAAACCCTTCCTCCGAGTCCTCCGAGGCTGGGGATAAAGATAAATCCTTTTTGGGAAAAATTGTAAAATAAGGATATATATCTATTCATGTTTGCGAAGATGGTGTTTCCGCCCTTTCTAATATTTATACCGGATTAAATCACTCAATTGAAACGAATCCAATGATCGATATATTTTTTTTAGACTGTGTTTAATGGATACCTTTAAATCATGATTCTATTTAGTTTACACTATTATTCAATTTTCATAAAAATTATAAAATTTCTTTCCAGTTTTAGATTTTTCAACAACAACTCTTTACTCCAACTTCTTAACCCATAAATTTATTCCAAATTCATGAACCGCCCCCGGATTTTTTTTATTGATTCCTGTCAAAAAGAAACAATTTGAGTAAAAGGTCTTCCTTTTTAATGAATCCGTTTTTATGTTATTTCGTACTGCACAATTCCTTTGTTTGTGGGATTGTTTTCTCACGAAAGGGAATTAAAATAAATTATAGAATGGATTAATACACCTATGTCTAGATCTGGGATAAATGGAAATTTTATTGATAAAACCTTTTCAATTGTAGCCAATATCTTATTACGAATAATTCCGACAACTTCGGGAGAAAAAGAGGCATTCACCTATTACAGAGATGGTGCGATTTGATTATTTTTTTTATTTTTTTATTTTTACCGCTCTCAGTCTTAAGAGAAAGACAACATTATTCGGGATAGGAAGAAAAAAATTATGGAAATAAATCTACGCTTGTTGAAGGTGAAGTTTGTAAATAAAACAACGCCTTCTGTCGTGTATCCCCGATTAATGCAGCCTCAGATGCTTCAATTGTCGATTCTAGAGTATTGAGCGAAAGGTTACACCTATGGGTTAGGTCAACCCTACTCCACTAGTACCAATAGGGTGCATAGGGGAAGAAGCACTACTCCTAGGAATCAACACACGAAAACTTTGTTATAAATTATCCCTTTTCCTTATCAGGATCGGGACTAACAATGGTTGGGACAACAAACATCCATCTCGTTCGTATTTTGGATACCCGTATAACCATCGAAGACTGTTGAAGTGACTAATTCCTGCAAATTTAAGGGCGTTGAAGACAAAGAAATTGTTGGAGTAACTTTTTTTTATCTAATACCAACATGCTTAATGTTACGGAAAGATCTTCTACAAGAAGGTTGGCTAGAGATTTCTTGTAAAAACACCAGCCCCGCTTAGTTTATAATGAGAATATTTCAGTCTTTTTGATTCCATGTATTATTATCATTATGCACATAAAGGAGGAGCCGTATGAGATGAAAATCTCATGTACGGTTCTGAAACGGAGATTCTTTGAATCGAATGACGACCGTAACGGATGTCGGCTCAATCCGAAGGAAATTATGCGGAAGCTTTACAGAATTATTATGAAGCTATGCGACTAGAAATTGATCCTTATGATCGAAGTTATATACTCTATAACATAGGCCTTATCCACACAAGTAACGGGGAACATACGAAAGCTTTGGAATATTATTTTCGGGCCCTAGAGCGAAACCCATTCTTACCACAAGCTTTTAATAATATGGCCGTGATCTGTCATTACGTGCGACTATCTCCACTATAGAAATAAAAAAAGGAAAGAAAGAAAAAATCCGTTAACGTTAAT